ACTCTGTTACAACACGCCAATTCTAATCTAAATTGAAAGGGTTAGAATGAAATCATAAAAAAATGTATACTTTATTTTATTATGGTATTTACTTGGGATTGTAGTTCAATTGGTTAGAGCACCGCCCTGTCAAGGCGGAAGCTTCGGGTTCGAGCCCCGTCAGTCCCGACGAATCCAAATCCAATAAAAAAATATATAAATTTATCTCTCTATTTTTTGTGAAAAGAAGTACAAATAGTAAAATTTTATTCCCAACCGGGATCCCTCGTCTTTTTTTCTTTTTCGTTTCACATTTATCATCAAACAAATGCTTTGGTTTAATTTCCATCTCTGTGACCAGTACCGATTTGATTGACGGGAGAGATACATATGTGAATTAGTACAATTATTGTTAGCATCAGGTTCAGAATTGCGTGGGATACCATACTGTATTGGGTCTGGCTTTTTCTTTTTCGATTACTCCCGATCTGTGGAATAGTGTAGAGTCCTGTATGTTTCCAGGGAGTACATACATGAATGGCATTTTTACGATATAAATTTAATTGAATTGAATATAGTTACTGTGATAGAATACTTTTCTTTTAAGATTAAAAGAAAATTCTTTTCTGGCCCAATTTTGTGTAACCTCAATTTTTAATTTCACTAATTGACAATAATCTATCTCATTCAAATTTCACATTGAGCTTTTGATATATGCGTCCCGTTACTAATCCAAGTAAAGGGGATATTTTAAAAATAAAGATCAAACAAGGATCGCTTTTTTATTAGTGAGGCCCCCCCTTTTTTTTAGGGGTTTTTCCTTGAAATAACAAACTTTTAAATATATAAATATATCAAAAAAGAGTTAATTTGATGGAATATTAGATTTTTTTTATACCGGAACTTGTAATCGTCTTTATCATACTTCTTTTGTTTTCCAAGATAAAGTAGATCATTAAAAAAAGGAGTTTAGAATTCCTTTTTTTCATTTAGCTTCTATTGTTTGTTGGGGTTTGTTTAGAACAAATGTTAAGTGAAAGGGTGGTTGGATGATACTTCATCAGATGATTGTACAAAGAGGGCAGTAGGTTATAGAAAAGAAAGAATGTAAAAGAATGATAAATAAAAAAAGGAATTTTTGATTGGATCAGGAATCCGTTTTTGAGTTCGGTATGGAAAACGGATTTTCCTATGTTATACTATTTAATTCTTGATGATGAGGCGATTTGTCAGATATTGGTATTCATGATATTGATCCGATTCGATATCATCGAGATGTAATTCATTCCATTGAATTTACGAAAGATTTATTATCTCTATGGGATTAACTCCCGAGTTATTGCGAATTAAAAAAAATTAAACAATGATATTATGGAAGTAAATATTCTCGCATTTATTGCTACTGCACTGTTTATTCTAGTTCCTACCGCTTTTTTACTTATAATATACGTAAAAACGGTCAGCCAAGGCGATTAATTTGAATTAAACTTTACCTTTTTTGTTCTTATCAATAATTGAAGAGAAGAAAAGGATTCAAATCTCGCGTCTTAAATGAAATGGGCAGACTAAAATCAGCCGTATTCTATGAGATACGATAGTATGGTAGAAAGATTCAGATCTTTCTTTCTACCATACTATCTAGTATTGTAGTATATATTGTACTATATAAAGTAGTATTGTAATTGTAATACAAGTTAATTTAATATGGATCAATCTACGATAGTATCGTGATATTCCTTTCCTATCTATATGGAAATAATATACATAGTGATAATGTATTATATTGTATTGTCCCAATTCTATTTCTTTGCTTTATCCATTTGTATTTAATTTGTGTTGATTTCAATTAATTTCAAATAATCGAAAGTGACTCTTACAATTATAATTCAATTATAATTCGTAGATTTCTGATTATTTTGAATATGAATCCCGATCGAAAGAATCAATGACTTCTTCTTTTCTTCGATGGGTATAATAAAATAAAATCAAGTAATCCTTTTGTGAGCATTCCGACGAAGAAGTCATTGATTGAGCAGTTGACAAATGATTCATGGGAACTTCTTCGGATTTCGAAAAGGATTACTAAACCTCGTCAATTTTTAACGTTTGAACCATGATATGAGATATGAAATGGGTTCAATAAAACAAGCACAACATAAATAAAATTTCTAAAAAAAAAAAATAAGAAAACTAAAACAAGCGGTAAGTGCGCAATATGTGACTCGCCCAAGACAGTATTTTAGTATGTGCAGTATCTCGTTGGACAACTACTATGTCTATGTTGTTTCCCATAAAAACGGGCATACACGTAATGTAATAACAGAACTGTTTTCTCTTTGAACAGTAAAGAGGTAAACAAAACAAAAAAGTAAAAAAAAAAGCTTTACCGAACGATCTATCAAAAAAATTGCTACAGTTTAATTCCTAAACTCAATTTGTAGTACTTCTAGAGTCCACTTCTTCCCCATACTACTAGTGAAAGGGAAAAGGTAAAGACTACCATTAAAGCAGCCCATGCGAG